GGATTTTCGTCGAGACATAATCACAGGTTCTATGCGTGTTCAAAGACGTAAAACCCTTACGGGGAAAATGTTTCCCTTATATCCGTATTCCCCACTTTTTTTCGACAGAGTAGGATTTTCTTGGGATGTTCTTTTCGAACCATTCATATTATCAGTAATTGAGATTTCCGACCTAATACAAGACATTTTTAGAAAGGGTATAAAAGGAAGCGTAGCAAAAAGAATAAAGAGGTTGAAAAAACAAAAAAAAATGTACATGGAGGAAAACAAAAGCTACGAAGAAATTCAAAAAGAAGTCAATGAAATGGAAAAGGGGCGGGACGGGCAGACGGAAATGGAACGAATAGAAAGGACACGAGAAAAAATAGCAGACCTCTATGATATCCTTATTTATGCTCATGGAATAAGAGCTTTGATTTTACTAATTCAGTCGAGGCTTAGACAATCTATTGTATTACCTTCATTGATACTAGCTAAAAATATTGTCCGTTTCTTATTACGCCAAGAGCCCGAGTGGGGGCAGGATATAAGGGAGATGAATAGAGAAGTGTATGTTATATGCACCTATAATGGTATGCCAGTACTAAAACCAGGAAGAAACGGAATTTTTCCTCCAAACTGGGCCACAGAGGGTATACAAATAATGATACGATTTCCTTTCCGTCTGAAACCTTGGCACCGATCTAAGATACGACCTTCTCGTAGGGATCCAAATCCAAAGCAGGAAAGTCCTGCTGCTTTTTTAACGATTTGGGGACTGGAAACTGACCGTCCTTTTGGTTCTCCTCTCGTAGGACTTGGTATTTTGTTTTGTTATTATTTTGGACCCCCTTTGAAAAAACTCCAAAAAGCAATTCTAAAATGGAGTTTTCGAGTTCTAAAAAGTTTCAAAGAAAGAAAAAAATTATTGTTTCTAAAGGTCCAAAAAGAACCAAAAAAATGGAGAGAGGATTCGAGTGAAATAAAAAAAGATTCTATAATCAATAATCAGATTATTCATGAATCATCCATTCAAACCCGATCTATGGATTGGACAAATTATTCACTGACAGAAATAAAAATGAAAGATCTGACTGATAGAACAAGCACAATCAGAAATCAAATAGAAAGAATTACAAAAGACAAGAAAAATGGATTTCGAACTCTAAAGATAAATATTAGTCCTAACAAAACAAGTTATGGTGCTCAAAAATTAGCATCACTAAAAAATCTTTTTCAGATATTAAAAAGAAGAAATGATCGATTAATCCGTAAATCACATTATTTTTTTAAATGGATCGTGGAAAGGATATACACGGATATCCTTCTAGAGAGCTTTCCATATATCATTAATCGTCTTACTAATAGTCTTTATAGGCCCATGATCATTATAAAACTTTTTCGTAAATTAAAAAAAAAATCTTTTTTTGATACAAAAGAGAAAAAGATAATTGAGCGTATTTCAACTATACAAAAAAAACTTTCACCTTCTCGTATTCGTCATAAGATTCAGACGAAGTCGGAGGTTTCTTTTAAATTATCCCTCGTGTCACAGGCCTATGTATTTTACAAATTATCACAAACCCAGGTTATTAACTTGTATAAGTTAGGATCTGTCCTTCAATATGACGGAGCATCTTTATTTCTTAAGAATGAAATAAAAGATTATTTTCGAAGACAAGGAATAATTTCTTCCGAATTAAAGCATAAGAAACTTCAGAATTCTGGAATGAATCAATGGAAAAATTGGTTAAAGAGTCATTATCCATACGATTTATCTGAGCTAAAATGGTCTAAATTAGTACCGCAAAAATGGCGAAATAGAGTCAATCAACATTGTAGGGTTGAAAATCCAAATTTAATCAAACGGGATTCATCTGAAAGAGAGGAAAAGGTTTCGTTATTGCTAAATAAAAACGATCATTTTCAAAAACTGTATAGATATGATCTTTTAGCATATCAATCGATTTATTATGAAGATAAGAAGGACTCATATAATTACAACATACATAAACCGAAATTTGTTGATATGGGGGGGAGTATCCCTATTACTAATTTTATAAGAAAAGATTATTTTATGTATATAAAAAATCCAGATAGAAAATTTTGTGATACGAAAGGTCTTTTTTATCTCAAAATTAATAAAGATAAAGAAATCAACCCATCCAAGGGTTTCTTTTCTTTTTTTGATTGGATGGGAATGAGTGAAGAAAGACTAAACCGTCCTGTATCGAAGCCGATACCTTGGTTATTCCCACAATTTGAGTTATTTTTTAATGTATATAAAATGAAACCCGGGTTTATACCAATTCATTCACTTATTTTTCATTTTAATGAAGATGTTAGTGAAGATGTTAGTCAAAATAAAAATCTCACGAAAAATCAACCCCAAAGCATTTGGACTTGGGAAATCGACTTAGATGCGTTCATGAAAGGATCTTTTGCTTTGCAATTGAAATGGCTGCTGAGTCCTTTGACTATCGAATTATTCGATTATGCGCTGTCCGTACTTGAATGGGAAAAGGAAAGCAGAATGACAACAAAGTTTGGTTTCGGCTTTATTAAGAAGGAGGAGTTCACTCTGGATCCAATGCTAATCCGGGATTTGAATCTTTCAAAAATCCTAAAAGAGGGAATATTTATTATCGAACCAGTTCGTATACCTGTAAAACATAATGTAGAATTGATTATGTATCAAACCATAAGGATTTCTTTGGTTCATGAGATTAAACAAAAAAATAATCAAAAAAGATACAGAGAAAATATGGATAAGAATCATTTTGAGGAATCGATTGCAAGACATCAAATGATGACGAAAAATAGAAACAAAAATCATTATGATTTGCTTGTTCCTGAAAATATTTTCTCGTCTAGACGGCGTAGAGAATTGAGAATTCTAAGTTGTTTCAATTCAAGGAATAGTAATTGTGTGGATAAAAATGCAGTATTTTGCAATGGGAACAAGGTAAAAACCTGTGGTCAATTTTTGGATGAAAGCAAAGATCTTGATAGAGAGAAAATGAAATTAATGAAATTCTTTCTTTGGCCCAATTATCGATTAGAAGATTTAGCTTGTATGAATCGCTATTGGTTTGATACTAATAATGGTAGTCGTTTCAGTATGTTAAGGATACATATGTATCCACGATTGAAAATTGATTGATGATACAATTGTCTTCCCCTACGATATATATATCGGGTGGATAAATAGCTGCGCACATGCCTTGTCTTACATCCTTTTTTGATACATGAATACTAATTCAATGACGTATCAATTAGATCATAAAATGAATCAATAAGGAAATTAGGATTGATTCTTGTGTATACTAGATCAAAATACCTCGCATTATTATTACTGATCAGTCAAATTCATATTCGTAAAATAAAAAGAGTAAATTAATAAAAAAATTGACGCATACGAAGTTATATATATATGGATTTATAAAGTTATGACAAAAAATTCATTCATGTCAGTTATTTCGCAAGAAGAAAAGAAGGGATCTGTTGAGTTTCAAGTATTCTGTTTCACCAATAAAATACGGAGACTTAGCTCACATTTGGAATTACACAAAAAAGACTATTCATCTCAGAGAGGGCTACGGAAAATTTTGGGAAAACGTCAACGACTTCTGACTTATTTTTCAAAAAAAAATAGAGTGCGTTATAAAGAATTAATCAGTCAATTGAATATTCGAGCGATAAAAAAACGTTAATTTGAACAATTATTTTCTTTGATTTATTCGATCTTCAATTTGGATGAACTTCTTTTCGTTTTCAGCAATTCATGGAAGAAGAAATACGGAAAAAACTTATGACTGGACCAGTTACAAGAAAAGATCTAATGATAGTAAATATGGGACCTCACCACCCATCAATGCATGGCGTTCTTCGACTCATTGTTACTTTAGATGGCGAAGATGTTATTGACTGTGAACCAATAATAGGTTATTTGCACAGAGGAATGGAAAAAATTGCGGAAAACCGAACAATTATACAATATTTGCCTTATGTAACACGTTGGGATTATTTAGCTACTATGTTTACAGAAGCAATAACTATAAATGCACCAGAACAATTAGGAAATATTCAAGTACCTAAAAGGGCTAGCTATATCCGAGTTATTATGTTGGAGTTGAGTCGTATAGCTTCTCATTTATTATGGCTTGGACCTTTTATGGCGGATATTGGCGCACAGACCCCCTTCTTCTACATTTTCAGAGAAAGAGAATTGATATATGATCTATTCGAAGCTGCCACTGGCATGAGAATGATGCATAATTTTTTTCGTATCGGAGGAGTCGCTGCCGATTTACCTTACGGATGGATAGATAAATGTTTGGATTTCTGTGAGTATTTTTTAACAGCAATTGCTGAATATCAAAAGCTTATTACGCGAAATCCTATTTTTTTAGAACGAGTTGAAGGGGTGGGCATTATTGGCGGAGAAGAGGCAATAAATTGGGGGTTGTCAGGACCGATGTTACGGGCTTCCGGAATACAATGGGATCTTCGTAAAGTTGATCATTATGAATGTTATGAAGAATTTGATTGGGAAGTTCAATGGCAGAAGGAGGGCGATTCATTAGCTCGTTATTTAATCCGAATTGGCGAAATGGTGGAATCTGTAAAAATTATTCAGCAAGCTCTAGAAGGAATTCCGGGAGGCCCCTATGAGAATTTAGAAATCCGACGCTTTAACAGAGTAAGAGATCCTGAATGGAATAATTTTGAATATCGATTCATTAGTAAAAAACCGGCTCCCACGTTTGAGTTATCGAGACAAGAACTTTATGTAAGAGTCGAAGCCCCAAAGGGCGAATTGGGAATTTATTTGATAGGAGATCAGAGTGCTTTTCCATGGAGATGGAAAATTCGCCCGCCGGGTTTTATCAATTTGCAAATTCTTCCTCAGTTAGTTAAAAGAATGAAATTGGCCGATATTATGACAATACTAGGTAGTATAGATATCATTATGGGAGAAATTGATCGTTGAAATGATAATTGATACAACAGGAGTACAAGCTATCAATTCTTTTTCTATATTAGAATTCTTAAAAGAAGTCTATGGGACTATATGGATGCTTGTACCTATATTGATTCTTATTTTGGGAATCACAATAGGTGTACTAGTAATTGTGTGGTTAGAAAGAGAAATATCCGCAGGGATACAACAACGTATTGGACCTGAATACGCCGGCCCTTTGGGAATTCTTCAAGCTCTAGCAGATGGAACAAAACTACTTTTCAAAGAGAACCTTCTTCCATCAAGAGGCGATATGGGTTTATTTAGTGTTGGACCCTCCATAGCAGTCATATCAATTTTACTAAGTTATTCGGTAATTCCTTTTAGCTATCGACTTATTCTAGTCGATCTCAGTAATGGTGTTTTTTTATGGATCGCCATTTCAAGTATTGCTCCCATTGGACTTCTTATGTCAGGATATGGATCAAATAATAAATATTCCTTTTTAGGCGGTCTACGGGCTGCTGCCCAATCTATTAGTTATGAAATACCATTAACTCTATGCGTGTTATCAATATCTCTACGTGTGATTCGTTGAGACATCAAATTTCCACAATTTTTTCTTTCGAGAGTTTTCTAAGAATGAACTAAAATACATTGAATAGATAACTTTCTTTTTTATTCAACCTTCGGGTTGATGAACTAAACCAGATAGTTAGGTGAGTGAAAGAAAACAGCTTCGAAATTCGCAGTAAAAAGCTTGAGTCTCATTTCCTATGTACAAGAATTCCGCCAAAGTTAATATAAGTAAATAGAAGCAGTAAAGAAAAACTATTTACCCCAAGACTGGTTGATTAGTTATCATGGCTTGAAGCGGGTTAAACAGACAGATCCATTCTTTGGAGTTCGTGCTATCGTTTCTATCTATTACTATATCTGATACGAATTGTCGAAAAGATTGAGTAAAACTGAGTGGATGGTTAGGAACACCAAGGTACACAAAGGATTAGTAATAGAGATTTTCTAAGTTATCGGAAAAAAATTCCACATAAACGAAATACTAATTGGGGCTTTAAATTAGTAGAAATGATCAAGTAGTACTCCCCAGAATTCCGATCCAGAGTATGCTGCTATCCACCGATAAAGTGAATGACTATCAGGAACGAAGTAATCCTTTACTTCCTTTTTTAGCAAAACAAAAGAACAAAAAATAGAAAGAATGTGATTGCAAAATTTTTTCTTATTCTTACTTTACTATAACTATATTATTATCCTTGCTTTACTATAACTATATTAAGATTCAGAAAGTTACACTTCATATCATGCTTCATGTTAATTTCTTTTCGTAATAAAAAAGGATAGGGTGAGATATCTATTAATATTTCTAAAAAGAGTCTTTTCTGAAGGGTTTAAATTAAGTCTCAACAAAAAAACTGAAAATAAATCAAATAAAATAAAAATATATATTAAATATTAAAATATATTAATATATATTAATAAAATATATTAAATATTAATTTAATAAATAATAAAAATTTAATATTAATTTAATAAAAAAATGTAAAGGATGAGATCAATTCAGAAGCCTTTTAGTATAGCAGACAGAATTCCATTGGTCTAATTCGGAACCTTTCGATTACTTTTGATTCTATCTATCCTACAAAAATTTCAAAATGAAAAATATCGAAGCAGTCCTGAGATTTATGTGGGACCCTCGAGGAGCCGTATGAGGTGAAAATCTCATGTACGGTTCTGTAATAGCGATGATAACTGTGATCTTATCACCGACTAGAATTGTCTAACAGTTTAAGTACAGTTGATATAATTGAAGCACAGTCCAAATATGGTTTGTGGGGGTGGAATTTGTGGCGCCAACCTATAGGATTTCTCGTTTTTATAATTTCTTCTCTAGCCGAATGTGAAAGATTACCTTTTGATTTACCAGAAGCAGAGGAAGAATTAGTAGCAGGTTATCAAACAGAATATTCAGGTATTAAATTCGGTTTATTTTATGTTGCTTCCTATCTAAATCTACTAGTTTCTTCATTATTTGTAACAGTTCTTTACTTGGGAGGCTGGAATCTCTCTATTCCATACATATTCGTTCCTGACCTATTTGGAATAAATGCAAGGGATGGAGTCTTTGGAACAACAATTGGTATTTTCATTACACTAGGGAAAACTTTTTTGTTCTTGTTCATTTCTATCACAACAAGATGGACCTTACCTAGACTAAGAATGGATCAATTATTAAATCTTGGATGGAAATTTCTTTTACCTATTTCTTTAGGGAATTTATTATTAACAACTTCTTCCCAACTCCTTTCACTATAATATAAGCAAAATAGACTTTTTTTTATTCCCTAGTAACTAGATTGATAACTTGTCCCAAACAAGAGAAAGAAACAAACAAAAAATTTTTATCGATATTTAGGATATGTTCCCTATGGTAACTGGGTTCCTGAATTATGGGCAACAAACAGTACGAGCGGCTAGGTACATTGGTCAAGGTTTTCTGATTACCTTATCCCATGCGAATCGTTTACCTGTAACTATTCAATACCCTTATGAAAAATTGATCACATCAGAACGTTTTCGTGGTCGAATCCACTTTGAATTCGATAAATGCATTGCTTGTGAGGTATGTGTTCGGGTATGTCCTATAGATCTACCTGTTGTAGATTGGAAATTGGAAACTGATATTCGAAAGAAACGATTGCTTAATTACAGTATTGATTTCGGAATCTGTATATTTTGTGGTAATTGCGTTGAGTATTGCCCAACAAATTGTTTATCAATGACTGAAGAATATGAGCTTTCTACGTATGATCGTCATGAATTAAATTATAATCAAATTGCTTTAGGCCGTTTACCAATATCAATAATTGACGATTACACAGTTCGAACTATCTTGAATTGGTCTCAATTCAATAAAAAAGAAATACCTTGATAAATTCAAGAACCTTTTTTTCTTACTAAGGATATAAATTTAACAGGGTTGGTTTTTCTTTGTGAATGACTAAACTCAAAATAACAACTATTGATCTAGTTGATTCATGAAAATTGTGGATTTACTTGGAAATCTTTTTTAATGTAATGATTTCAACTAGATTCGAACTAGCCTTTCAGATAAAGAATGTGATTTGTACACTAACTGTACCTACATCAATTCGCATCCATTAGAATCGCATTCAACTAGGAACGTGTCTTAAATAGATCAACTTAACTTATCCTGGTCAGTTCAATAAGATCATGAAAGAGTCTTATTTTTTATATCTTTTTTTCATCGAATGGATTTACCTGGACCAATACATGATTTTCTTTTAGTCTTTCTGGGATCAGGTCTTATATTAGGAGGCCTAGGAGTGATATTATTTACCAATCCCATTTTTTCCGCCTTTTCGTTGGGATTGGTTCTTGTTTGTATATCTTTATTCTATATTCTAGCAAACTCTCAGTTTGTAGCTTCTGCACAACTCCTTATTTACGTAGGAGCTATAAATGTTTTAATCATATTTGCTGTAATGTTCATCAGCGGGTTAGAATATGACAAGAATTTTCGTCTTTGGACTCTTGGAGACGGAATTACTTTGTTAGTTTGTACCAGTATTTTTTTTTTATTAGTTACTACTATTCTAAATACGTCATGGTACGGAATTATTTGGACTACAAAATTAAACCAGATTATAGAACAAGATTTGATAAATAATAGTCAACAAATTGGAATTCATTTATCAACCGATTTTTTTCTCCCATTTGAACTCATTTCGATAATTCTTTTAGTTGCTTTGATCGGTGCAATTGCCGTAGCCCGTCAATAAGATTAAAAATCTTTAAAAGCGCCATTCCAAATCAAACTTTATTCTATTTCTCGTTTATCGTATCCATTTCAATTCAATTAGAATTGAATTGATGTATAATATAAAATAGAAAAGTCAATCTATTACTAACATACTTCTTTGCTCTGTATTTGTTTGTTATATTCGAGTGAATGATATTTTTGTTCCTATTGAAATGAATCAAGATTGATAAGGAGTTGCTCAATGATGCTCGAACATGTACTTGTTTTGAGTGCCTATTTATTTTCTATCGGTATCTATGGATTAATCACAAGCCGAAATTTAGTTCGAGCTCTTATGTGTCTTGAGCTTATATTGAATGCGGTTAATCTTAATTTCGTAACATTTTCTGACTTTTTTGATAGTCGTCAACTAAAAGGAAACATTTTCTCCATTTTTGTTATAGCTATTGCAGCCGCTGAAGCAGCTATTGGACCGGCTATTGTTTCGGCAATTTATCGTAACAGAAAATCAACTCGTATTAATCAATCGAATTTACTGAATAAGTAGTATTAATATTATTTTGATAGAAATTTGAAGAGTTATCAATTCAAATTCAATTACTGGGTATGTAGAATCTTCAAAAATCTAAAAAATCAAAGTATTTTGGACCTCCTTTCTAAACCGACCCAGAAATAAGTTGATTCGAAAAATTCTGGTGAATCATCGATTCGTCTGGTCTTTGCATATGTAATTCATTTACATACAATACAGGGTTATACTAGATCGAAATTAATGAGATTCAAAAAAAAGGTATAGATCCAATGTCACATTCAGTAAAGATTTATGATACATGTATAGGATGTACTCAATGTGTCCGAGCCTGCCCCACAGATGTATTAGAAATGATACCTTGGGACGGGTGTAAAGCTAAACAAATAGCTTCCGCTCCAAGAACAGAGGACTGTGTTGGTTGTAAGAGATGTGAATCCGCCTGTCCAACCGATTTTTTGAGTGTTCGAGTTTATTTATGGCATGAAACAACTCGCAGTATGGGTCTAGCTTATTGATACGTTCCAGAAAACTCCACTTGAATCCTTTTTCTTTTTGTTTACCGACAAAAACCCGCGCTCGAAATTAAGTATATCTTATTTTGTTTCGAGTACGGGTTTTTTAGTCCAAGTGTATTTTGTCTTTACCACGAATTATTTTCCTTGGTTAACTTTAATTGTAGTTTTGCCTATATTTGCGGGTTCATTCATTTTCTTTCTCCCTCATAGGGGTAATAAGGTAATTAGGTGGTATACTTTGTGTATATGTATAGTAGAATTCCTCCTAACAATTTATGTATTCTGTTATCATTTCCAACCAGACGATCCATTAATACAATTGGCCGAAGATTATAACTGGATTCGCTTTTTTGATTTCCACTGGAGGTTGGGAATAGACGGACTTTCTATAGGACCCGTTTTACTGACGGGATTCATCACGACTTTAGCTACTTTAGCGGCTTGGCCAGTTACTCGGGATTCCCGATTATTCCATTTCTTGATGTTAGCAATGTATAGTGGTCAAATAGGATTATTTTCTTCTCGAGACCTTTTACTTTTTTTTCTAATGTGGGAATTAGAATTAATTCCCGTTTATCTACTTTTATCCATATGGGGAGGAAAGAAACGTCTATACTCAGCTACAAAGTTTATTTTGTACACTGCAGGGGGTTCCGTTTTTCTGTTACTGGGAGTTTTGGGTATAGGGTTATATGGTTCTAATGAACCAACATTAAATTTGGAAACGTTAGTTAATCAATCGTATCCTGTGGGATTAGAAATAATATTCTATATTGGATTTCTTATTGCTTTTGCTGTCAAATCGCCGATTATACCTCTCCATACATGGTTACCGGATACCCATGGAGAAGCACATTATAGTACTTGTATGCTTTTAGCCGGAATCCTATTAAAAATGGGAGCATATGGATTGGTTCGGATCAATGTGGAATTATTACCTCACGCGCATTCTATATTTTCTCCTTGGTTGATGATAGTGGGCACAATACAAATAATCTATGCAGCTTCAGCATCTCCGGGACAACGTAATTTAAAGAAAAGAATAGCATATTCCTCTGTATCTCATATGGGTTTCATAATTATAGGAATTAGTTCTATAACTGATACGGGATTCAACGGAGCCATTTTACAAATAATCTCTCATGGATTTATTGGTGCTGCACTTTTTTTCCTAGCAGGAACGAGTTATGATAGAATACGTCTTGTTTATCTCGACGAAATTGGTGGAATAGCCGTTTCAATGCCAAAAATATTCACACTTTTCAGTACTTTTTCGATGGCTTCCCTTGCGTTACCGGGCATGAGTGGTTTTTTTGCCGAATTAATAGTATTTTTTGGAATAATTACCAGCCCAAAAATTTTTTTAATGCCAAAAGTCCTAATTACTTTTGGCATGGCAATTGGAATGATATTAACTCCTATTTATTTATTATCTATGTTACGTCAAATGTTCTATGGATACAAGTTATTAAATAGTGCAAACTCTTCGTTTTTTGATTCGGGTCCGCGAGAGTTATTTGTTTCACTCGCTATCTTTCTGCCAGTAATAGGTATTGGCATTTACCCAGATTTCGTTCTCTCACTATCAGTTGAGAAGGTAGAAGCTGTTCTATCTAATTTTTTTTATAGATAGTTTTAAACGGAAACTTTCTTTTTTACGTAACGCACAAAAAAACGAATTTTAAATTTTTAAATTATAATTTAAATAGGATAGTTTGACGTTTGTGAGAACCATTTGAATCACTATACTACTTGATTAAAATGGTTCTCGACGAGACTTGCTTATTTTTATATGGATAGGGAATATACCCTGTCCTGTGGTTTTATTCGACAGGTTAGGTCCTTTCTTTAATTCAATTTAGGTGCTTTTTAATAGAAATGAACCATAACTATGTAATCCTATTCCTAATAGATTGACCCCAAAATAGCATATCCAAATTATAAGAAATCCTATAGAAGCCACAATTGCAGAATTTTCACTTTTCAAATTGATATTTATTTTAATATGTAAATAAATCGCGAATATGGTCCAAGTAATAAATGCCCAAGTTTCCTTTGGGTCCCAATTCCAATATGATCCCCATGCTTCATTAGCCCATACTGCTCCTGAAAGGATACCTATGGTTAAAAAGATAAATCCTAGACTAATAACACGGGAACTCCAATGATCTAATTGTTCAATTAACTGGGACCTATAATAATTACTAAGAGAAAAAAGATAAGTGCTTTGTAAAATATTGTTTTCTTTGTTCATGTATTGGATCTTCCCGAAGAACAAAGACTCGTTTAATAAAAATGGTTTTTTACCAAAAAGACTTATATTGTTTTGAAATGTAATGACTAGAAGGGCTACTGATAATAATGATCCACATAAAAGGGCTGCATAGGCCAATATCATCATACTTACATGCATCATTAACCACTGGGATTGGAGAGCGGGTACTAATATTGTGGATTGCTTCATTTGAGCTAGAAAGCCTGAAGTAGCAAAGCCTTGGGTAAAAATAGCACCGGGCGCTGTTATTGCACTTAAATTTTTTTTATGTTTTTTAAAATAAGGAATCATATGAATAATATAAAAACTCCACGAAAGGAAGATTAATGATTCATATAAATCACTTAATGGGAAATGCCCCGAATAAATCCAACGAATACCTAATAATCCTGTTAGACAGGAAAAAGTAAGTATCATACCCCTTTCTAATGAATCATCTAGTTCGACTATTTCGTTGACTACTAAAGTTAGTAAATGAATTGTAATTACAATTGAAACGATTGAAAAGGAAATATGATTGAAAAGGTGCTCTAAAGTCAAAAATACCATAAGAATATATATATATAAAGATAAAGAAAAGAGATCCCTCACTTACAAATAGAAATTCAGAATGAAATTCATCTCATTGTGATTATTATTCATTCTAGGGCTATTAGATTCCTTTTTCGAATTTGTAAAAAAATGTGCCGCTACTCGGACTCGAACCGAGATGCTTTAGCACTGCTTCCTAAGAGCAGCGTGTCTACCAATTTCACCATAGCGGCTTGTTTGAAATCATAATAGCCTATTTATCTTTAATCGTCGAGATTGAAAGAGTCAATTCAATGGCGATATTTTTATAAAACATAAAAAAATGTTGAATAAAGACAATCGTAATTTGAATGTTCAATAAGAATCCTTTTTGGGGTTAGTGTCAGTTATAGTCAATAAGATTTCCTATAGTTTCTGTTTTCTTGAAATTGAAGTAACTATACAAATCCGCTATCTAGTAAGGATCCCTTTTTGACTAAATAGATTTTGTTTGCTTTTCCATAGATATAAAAACCACTTTAATTTTCTATTGGGACCAGTCGGTTGATGGGGAAAGTAAGAATCCCCATCCCAGAAATGCTAAAATATACTAAAAAAAAAGAAGGATAGTGAAATCCTCTAGTTTTCAAACAAAAAAGTCCCGTATACAGACAGACGTATTTTGAGTTTACATATCATAAGAGAAAAGCAAGGTCTATTTCATGTTGATCAGGTCAAAAAAAAAACATTAATGAATACAAAGCATTCATTCTATATTTAAAATTTAGATGATTTCTTTTTTTTCTATTTTTTTATGAATATAAATGATAAAGAAAATTTTGTAGAAGTTTTTTTTGAGTCAGCTCAATTCAGATTATTCTAACGTTTGATTACTTATTTTTCGTATAAAAAAACTTTTTGAATTCCCGGTAGAAAGAGATTTCGCTAATGAAAAAGCTTTTAATGCTGCCGAATATCCTTTTCTTTTCCAAATATTTTTACGAATACGCTTTTTGGAAATTGAAGTACGTTTTTTTGGAACTGCCATTCAAAAATGAATAGGTTATTCATTGTTATAGTTGTATGTGAAAGACATCTATTATGCAAAGCAAAGTAATCTTTCTGTCCTATTTTTATATTTAGTTATAGACTATGTTTTTTAAAAAAATAAATATCTCAAAAAAAACTAGAAATATAGGAAAATTACATATTTTTCTTATTCAAATTTCTATTTATAGAATACGATGTACCATAAAAAAGAAAATCAAGAAGCAAACTTTCGACTTCTATTTCTGTTTATTTTTGTTATGTGACTTTTGTATTTCATATTTGATTTATATGTCATATAATAAACACATCGAAGGGTTTAATTTTGGAATAGTTAAGTAAGCTATTCGTACCTAATTACCTAATAGAAAACTTGATTCTTTTTAAGAAATATATGGTTTTTTGAATTGAAATGAGACTAGTTATTTAGTTAAAGTGGACATGATTTGATATGTTTTTCTCATTTTTTTTATTTTATGTTATGTAAAGTCGAAAGTAAAGTCTTGGCTAGCATAGAAAAATCAAAATATTCTTTTTTTTTGTAATAGAAGACAATCAATCAAAGAGTTTTGCAGAGACCTAATAACTGATTCCGAATAAAAAAGTTAAATAGTTCCTAGTTTTTGACTTCACTTAGGTTATGAATTTTATTAGATCTTGTGATTCATATCAGTATCAGACTTACGTACTTTTTTGTTTGGCCTAATTTTTTATAATTTTTCTATCTATGGATTTATCAAAATAATAATGAAAAGTATAAATTTTGGATATTCTCTATATTCATAGGTTTCAATAGTTTAATTAATAACTATTTGGTCATTTGACCAATTAGAACTTCTTGAGTTGAATATTAATAAAATGCTTATTCTAAGAATTTCGATTTCGAATAGAAAAAAATTCTATTATCGCATATCTTAATTTTTTTTACTGACCTCTTTCGAAAGAGGTAAGAGCCGGTGAATCGAAAATCAAATTTTATTTTTTATGAAACATATATACCAATATGCATGGATCATACCTTTTATTCCACTTACAGTTCCTTTGTTAATTGGAACGGGACTTCTTCTTTTTCCGAAGACAACAAAAAATCTTCGGCGTATGTGGGCTTTTCCTAGTATTTTGTTGTTAAGTATAGTTATGATTTTTTCAATGAAATTGTCTATTCAGCAAATAAATAGCAGTTCTATCTATCAATCTGTATGGTCTTGGACCATCAATAATGATTTTTCTTTAGAGTTCGGTTACTTGGTTGATCCACTTACTTCTATTATGTCAATGTTAATCACTACTGTTGGTATTCTAGTTCTTATTTATAGTGACAATTATATGTCTCATGATCAAGGATATTTGAGATTCTTTGCTTATCTGAGTTTTTTCAATACTTCTATGCTTGGCTTAGTTACTAGTTCGAATTTAATACAAATTTATATTTTTTGGGAATTAGTTGGAATGTGTTCGTACCTATTAATAGGTTTTTGGTTTACACGACCTGTTGCAGCAAATGCTTGCCAAAAAGCGTTTGTGACTAATCGTGTAGGGGATTTTGGTTTATTATTAGGAATTTTAGGTCTTTATTGGCTAACAGGCAGTTTTGAATTTCGAGATTTGTTTGAAATATTCAATACCTTGATTTATAATAATGAAATCCATTTTTTAGTTGGAACTTTATGTACTTTCTTATTATTTGCTGGTGCAGTTGCCAAATCCGCCCAATTCCCCCTTCATGTATGGTTACCTGATGCTATGGAGGGGCCTACTCCTATTTCGGCTCTTATACATGCTGCCACTATGGTAGCTGCGGGGATTTTTCTTGTCGCTCGACTTTTTCCTCTTTTGATAGTCATCCCCTCCATACTACATCTAATCGCGTTAATAGGTATAATAACAGTACTTTTAGGAGCTACTTTAGCTCTTGCCCAAAAAGACATTAAGCGAAGTTTAGCTTATTCTACAATGTCTCAATTGGGGTATATGATGTTAGCTCTAGGTATGGGGTCTTATCGAGCTGCTTTATTTCATTTGATTACTCATGCTTACTCAAAAGCATTATTGTTTTTAGGATCTGGATCCATTATTCATTCTATGGAAGCTATTGTTGGGTATTCTCCAGATAAAAGCCAGAATATGGTTTTTATGGGGGGTTTAAAAAAACATGTGCCAATCACAAAAACTTCTTTTTTATTAGGTACACTTTCTCTTTCTGGGATTCCGCCCCTTGCTTGTTTTTGGTCCAAAGATGAAATTCTTAGTGATACTTGGTTGTATTCACCAATTTTCGCAATTATATCCTGGGCTACAGCAGGATTAACCGCATTTTATATGTTTCGCATCTATTTACTTACGTTTGAGGGTCATTTAAACGTTCATTTTCAAAATTACAATGGAAAAAAAAGTAGTTCCTTCTATTCAATATCCTTATGGGGTCAAGAAGGACTGAAACCTATTAACAAAAATTTTCGTTTATTAACTTTGTTACCAATAAAAAATAACGAAAGTTTTTCTAAGAACCCGCACGAAAATAAAAAAAAAAAGATGCGATCCTTTCTTATTATTAATAATTGTGGCAATAAAAAAATTGCGTCATATCCTCACGAATCGGGTAATACGATGTTATTCCCTCTACTTGTATTGATTTTATTTACTTTGTTCATAGGATTCCTAGGAATTCCTTTCAATCAAGAAGGTATAGATTTAGATCTATTGTCCAAATGGTTAACTCCGTCTGTAAACCTTTTACATCCAAAATTGAATAATCAAAATTCTTTTGATTGGTCTGAATTTGTGATAAATGCAACCCTTTCGGTTAGTATAGCTTATTCTGGAATAGTTGTAGCGTCTTTTTTATATAAACCCATTTATTCGTCCTTACAAAATTTTGTCTTAATTAATTATTTTGCCAAAAGGCATCCAAATAGGGTTTTTTCGGACAAAATACAAAATGTAATATATGATTGGGCCCATCATCGTGGTTACATAGATGCTTTTTATACAACATACGTAATTCGGAGTGTAAGAGGATTGTCCGAACTAGTTAATTTTTTTGACAGACGAGTAATTGATGGAATTCCAAATGGATTAGGTGTTGCAAGTTTTTTTGTAGGAGAAGGTCTCAAGTATGTAGGGGGGGGGCGCATTTCTTCTTATCTTTTTTTTTCTTTATTTTATGCGTCAATTTTTTTATTAATTTACTCTTTTTATTTTACGAATATGAATTTGACTGATCAGTAATAATAATGCGAGGTATTTTGATCTAGTATACACAAGAATCAATCCTAATTTCCTTATTGATTCATTTTATGATCTAATTGATACGTCATTGAATTAGTATTCATGTATCAAAAAAGGATGTAAGACAAGGCATGTGCGCAGCTATTTATCCACCCGATATATATATCGTAGGGGAAGACAATTGTATCATCAATCAATTTTCAATCGTGGATACATATGTATCCTTAACATACTGAAACGACTACCATTATTAGTATCAAACCAATAGCGATTCATACAAGCTAAATCTTCTAATCGATAATTGGGCCAAAGAAAGAATTTCATTAATTTCATTTTCTCTCTATCAAGATCTTTGCTTTCATCCAAAAATTGACCACAGGTTTTTACCTTGTTCCCATTGCAAAATACTGCATTTTTATCCACACAATTACTATTCCTTGAATTGAAACAACTTAGAATTCTCAATTCTCTACGCCGTCTAGACGAGAAAATATTTTCAGGAACAAGCAAATCATAATGATTTTTGTTTCTATTTTTCGTCATCATTTGATGTCTTGCAATCGATTCCTCAAAATGATTCTTATCCATATTTTCTCTGTATCTTTTTTGATTATTTTTTTGTTTAATCTCATGAACCAAAGAAATCCTTATGGTTTGATACATAATCAATTCTACATTATGTTTTACAGGTATACGAACTGGTTCGATAATAAATATTCCCTCTTTTAGGATTTTTGAAAGATTCAAATCCCGGATTAGCATTGGATCCAGAGTGAACTCCTCCTTCTTAATAAAGCCGAAACCAAACTTTGTTGTCATTCTGCTTTCCTTTTCCCATTCAAGTACGGACAGCGCATAATCGAATAATTCGATAGTCAAAGGACTCAGCAGCCATTTCAATTGCAAAGCAAAAGATCCTTTCATGAACGCATCTAAGTCGATTTCCCAAGTCCAAATGCTTTGGGGTTGATTTTTCGTGAGATTTTTATTTTGACTAACATCTTCACTAACATCTTCATTAAAATGAAAAATAAGTGAATGAATTGGTATAAACCCGGGTTTCATTTTATATACATTAAAAAATAACTCAAATTGTGGGAATAACCAAGGTATCGGCTTCGATACAGGACGGTTTAGTCTTTCTTCACTCATTCCCATCCAATCAAAAAAAGAAAAGAAACCCTTGGATGGGTTGATTTCTTTATCTTTATTAATTTTGAGATAAAAAAGACCTTTCGTATCACAAAATTTTCTATCTGGATTTTTTATATACATAAAATAATCTTTTCTTATAAAATTAGTAATAGGGATACTCCCCCCCATATCAACAAATTTCGGTTTATGTATGTTGTAATTATATGAGTCCTTCTTATCTTCATAATAAATCGATTGATATGCTAAAAGATCATATCTATACAGTTTTTGAAAATGATCGTTTTTATTTAGCAATAACGAAACCTTTTCCTCTCTTTCAGATGAATCCCGTTTGATTAAATTTGGATTTTCAACCCTACAATGTTGATTGACTCTATTTCGCCATTTTTGCGGTACTAATTTAGACCATTTTAGCTCAGATAAATCGTATGGATAATGACTCTTTAACCAATTTTTCCATTGATTCATTCCAGAATTCTGAAGTTTCTTATGCTTTAATTCGGAAGAAATTATTCCTTGTCTTCGAAAATAATCTTTTATTTCATTCTTAAGAAATAAAGATGCTCCGTCATATTGAAGGACAGATCCTAACTTATACAAGTTAATAACCTGGGTTTGTGATAATTTGTAAAATACATAGGCCTGTGACACGAGGGATAATTTAAAAGAAACCTCCGACTTCGTCTGAATCTTATGACGAATACGAGAAGGTGAAAGTTTTTTTTGTATAGTTGAAATACGCTCAATTATCTTTTTCTCTTTTGTATCAAAAAAAGATTTTTTTTTTAATTTACGAAAAAGTTTTATAATGATCATGGGCCTATAAAGACTATTAGTAAGACGATTAATGATATATGGAAAGCTCTCTAGAAGGATATCCGTGTATATCCTTTCCACGATCCATTTAAAAAAATAATGTGATTTACGGATTAATCGATCATTTCTTCTTTTTAATATCTGAAAAAGATTTTTTAGTGATGCTAATTTTTGAGCACCATAACTTGTTTTGTTAGGACTAATATTTATCTTTAGAGTTCGAAATCCATTTTTCTTGTCTTTTGTAATTCTTTCTATTTGATTTCTGATTGTGCTTGTTCTATCAGTCAGATCTTTCATTTTTATTTCTGTCAGTGAATAATTTGTCCAATCCATAGATCGGGTTTGAATGGATGATTCATGAATAATCTGATTATTGATTATAGAATCTTTTTTTATTTCACTCGAATCCTCTCTCCATTTTTTTGGTTCTTTTTGGACCTTTAGAAACAATAATTTTTTTCTTTCTTTGAAACTTTTTAGAACTCGAAAACTCCATTTTAGAATTGCTTTTTGGAGTTTTTTCAAAGGGGGTCCAAAATAATAACAAAACAAAATACCAAGTCCTACGAGAGGAGAACCAAAAGGACGGTCAGTTTCCAGTCCCCAAATCGTTAAAAAAGCAGCAGGACTTTCCTGCTTTGGATTTGGATCCCTACGAGAAGGTCGTATCTTAGATCGGTGCCAAGGTTTCAGACGGAAAGGAAATCGTATCATTATTTGTATACCCTCTGTGGCCCAGTTTGGAGGAAAAATTCCGTTTCTTCCTGGTTTTAGTACTGGCATACCATTATAGGTGCATATAACATACACTTCTCTATTCATCTCCCTTATATCCTGCCCCCACTCGGGCTCTTGGCGTAATAAGAAACGGACAATATTTTTAGCTAGTATCAATGAAGGTAATACAATAGATTGTCTAAGCCTCGACTGAATTAGTAAAATCAAAGCTCTTATTCCATGAGCATAAATAAGGATATCATAGAGGTCTGCTATTTTTTCTCGTGTCCTTTCTATTCGTTCCATTTCCGTCTGCCCGTCCCGCCCCTTTTCCATTTCATTGACTTCTTTTTGAATTTCTTCGTAGCTTTTGTTTTCCTCCATGTACATTTTTTTTTGTTTTTTCAACCTCTTTATTCTTTTTGCTACGCTTCCTTTTATACCCTTTCTAAAAATGTCTTGTATTAGGTCGGAAATCTCAATTACTGATAATATGAATGGTTCGAAAAGAACATCCCAAGAAAATCCTACTCTGTCGAAAAAAAGTGGGGAATACGGATATAAGGGAAACATTTTCCCCGTAAGGGTTTTACGTCTTTGAACACGCATAGAACCTGTGATTATGTCTCGACGAAAATCCGCTTCATAGGGATAATCTATCATATCCACTTCTTCTAGTTCATTAGGCTTCGTCATAGTTGGGGCGGCATTCTCTGGACCCTGCGTAAAAAGAACCATACGTTTCGCTTTCCTCGAGCGAATTTGATGATCTACTATCCACTCTTCCCCCTCTTCCGTTGTTGCAGTTTTTCCGAGTTGTTCTACCTCGCTGAATAATCTGTATGACCATCGGGGGACTTTTTTATTTATTCCAATCGATTTTTTTCGAGTTGTTTTTTCCATGGGAGGAATTATGGCTGTATCGCATATTGTTTGAATGATGGGATCAATTATGACTCTTTCGATTAAAAATTTCAAAACTTTTTCTGGATCTTCTGAATCAATTCGTCTTTGTTCCGGAAATAAAGAAATTCTTTTCCAATTTGATGTTGATTCTTTAGCAAATTCATCGATTAAAAGACTCAATTCTCTTGCTAATGCTTTTTGATCCAATGTATATATTTTCTGTCCCAATTTCTCTTCCAATTTCTCTTCCAATTTCTGGTCCAATTTCTGGACCAATTTCTCTTCCAATGTAGCTATTTTCCCTTCCAATTTCTGGTACAATTCTTCAAAATTATGAACATTAAGTTCCTTACCCTTAAAAAGAAGGATACTATGAACTTTATTGAGTTTATTTAAAAAATTTGTCTCTATCGAATTTTTGACTGCAGTTTCATTTAGGATTGAAGGTAAATAAAATTTTTTAATTATTCCACGATAGGATCCGTTTAAGAGAGGATCATATATTTTAGGCAAGTATTCTTCTTTAGTTTTATGATTGCATAATCGAGTCTTTTTTTCGAGTACATCCAGATAAGGAGATCCTCTGTCTAGGGCTTCAATTCTATCTCTAAACTCGTTCCTTAGGCTCCTCCATTTTTTTTCATTGGTATAAATCCAACAATAATAATTATGCAGTTCATCATAGAAGAATTTATCCAGTTCATCACAGACGAATTTTTTTGTTGTAAAAAAAGAAAAATACATTTTTTGTCGTAGCATTTCAAAAAAAGCTGATAAACTGGATGGATATGTAAAAGAAATTCTTCGTTTTCCATCACTTTGACATGTATAAAAAAAATATTGTGACATTTCATTTCTTACAGCATGTTCGAATCGATAATTTTTTATATATCGCAATGGGCGATTCCATCGTTTATAGTCGAAAAGAAGACTCACAGGGGGTTTTTCAAACCAGAAGAGGTCTTTATCTTCTTCTTTTAAGTGAAAGTGGAATTCATCCTTTGTTTTGTCCTTTCCATTCACTCGGATCCTTTCCGTTTCATCGATTTTGTCCGGATCCTCCCTTTCTTCCGAAAAAAGGGAAGGAGAAGGATCTTCTTCGGTGAATCCCTCTTGTTCCTGTTTAGTCCCCTTCGTTTCGAAAGTTGTTTCTATTTCTACATCTCTTTCTGTCATTTGTGAGGTTTCTTGCAGTTTCCTACTCAAAATGGGTGACGGCATTCTGCCTAAAGAGTAGACACAGCTAATAAATAAGAGAATACTAAAGATTCGATCCATAGAATCTATCAAGTCTAACACAAAGTACTTCAATTCTGACACAAGGTACTTCAATTCTGACACAGAGTACTTGTACTTCTTAGATCGAATAATTCCATTAAGGTACTTATTCGATCGAATAGGTACATTAATAGCTCGAATAAGTACATTAAGAAGGTACGTATTAGATCGAATAATCGATCGAATAGAAAAATTTTGCCGTATCCAGACTAATACCAAGCCAACACATTTCATGAATAAAATATGACCAATTAACCAACCAACAAAACTACTTGTTACAAATAACATCTTGTTGTTGCATCGAAACATATAAATGTTGACTAATCTGGCTAACATTGAACTTGGTAAAACGAAATGGTTGAATAATTGAAAAATGAGATTATTCAGGAATACACATTGAATGCTGAGATTACGCATTGAATTTCTGGTAGTAGATCCATAATCAAAATGATTGCTCCAGAAGAAATTAAACAAAAGATAGGGTAGAGCTAGGAAAGTTATTGTATGAGGTCTACCCAATGCTAGATGCAGAGGCGTATAATAGATCGATATGAACATCATGAGCTGTCCCATAATAAAACCGGTTGTTGCTGCTACCTTCTTCTCGGTTCCTTCTTCTCCTTCTTCCATAACCAGAGTTCGGAGAAGGACGAGATAGGAGGGCCCTATGGAGAGTGTGGTCAGAAATCCATAATAGAGTCCGACCACAACGACCGAATTGACTATCTTCATGCATAAGTTACCTAGTAGAAAAAAAATCATGACAAACCCCCT